AGGAAGCCAAGTCATCATAGCTCATCTTTTCACTTCACAAGGCGCTCCGCGTTGTTTGTTTTGAAAAGAGAGGGGCGATAGGTTTCTGGTTGCAAGGAGGAGGCAAAGCAAGAGATGGGTGCTTAGAAACAAGGGCTGCTGGACAAAGTATTCACAGGTAAGCTCATAGGCAAGTGATGAGTACAAAACATGGAAAGGTCAGTATAGCTTGAACTACGTAGTAAGGTTTAGTACTAAGCATGATTAAGTCACGGTAACTAAGTACCGGTAACGTTTAATAGATAGAAGTAAGTAACAAGTACCGGCACATATGGGTCACATAGGCATACCGATAGGATAATAGGCTTGTACGCAAGGTCAAGTATAGGCTAGAGAGAAAGACCGGTATATGTTTATGTTGAGAAGAAATGCATTGTTTGATTTCCGAAGCAAGTAAAGGCGCGCAGCGAAAGGCATGCATGTTTCATTTGCAGGTGCTGCCGGTCCAGGGCTCTTCGGCTGAGCTTACTAAATAAAAGAAAGCACGGCCTGGTTTATGGGAATCGTAAATAGACGAAGTGGTGTTTTTTCCTTTCCTTGAGGATCTATGCTTTTCATGGCTCTCTTTCTAACGTGGATGACAGGTTTCAAATAGTGGATCAGTTTCTTAATAGCCTTTTCTAAGTGCTTTTCGTTGCCTTCTTCTTATCTTTATGTACCCAGGAAAAAGAGAAGAATCTTCACCATTACCATCACCAGTATCACCTCCAATGGTTGGCGTCCCTTTAATTGTCATTTAGTAGTAGATAGGTTTGTTGAGGACATAATCTCCCGGCCTTATTCATGCATGATAAAGGTAGCCTTTCATAGTCCAAAGCCTTTGTGTGCTTTTGTATTGAACTCTTTTCTACAACGTTGAAGGATTACGGGATTAGCAATGGCTTAATAAAAGGATTCAAAAAGGGCTTCTCTTAGGTCCCATACTAGATGACCACCCGGAACTGGATGTACTCGTACTAGAACATTTGGTGATTACCCACCGGGACTTCCTACTAAGTATTTGACACTTCCATCAAGAAGAAAACTCTAAAGTACTCAATCAATGCGAATAGCAGGAATGGTACTTGCAAAAAAAACATATAGGACCAGAGAAATGGGAACGAGGCTGACCTATCCAGGTAGTGAAAGTAGCTATACTCTAGTAGCTGGCGGGGCTAGTGCTAGTGGTGAAGGAAATCAAATGGCAGAGAAGACACGGATTCAGACTTCTTTTTTCAAATAGCCCTTGGTGGTATGCAGATTCATTGAACGAAGAAGGCAGTCTTTCTTCCTCACGAACAAGATCGGCCAAGGTTAGGCACTCGATTGGATGTTCCCGTACGTACTCTAGAAGCAAGATCGCGAGACCTATAACACATCGCTGACGTCCTCAAGGCTTTCGTTGTCGAAGAGTGAAAGATCTCACAAGTCCTCCATACGTTTCTATTCCAGCCCAGCAACGAAGGTCGGTCTGCAACATTCCCTGGTACGAGTATGCAGCGTAGTGACTAGTTGATTCTTCAATTCCTTGAAGCCCGTTGCGTAGTCCGTGTCGAGTTGTCCAATCCTTTATCAATAGGTACAACGGCAATCAGCGTCCTTCAATTCATGCTAGTCGTTGAGAACTCAGCATGTCGTCGTATTCTGGCGAACTCCGAACCGTTGTTCCGAGTCAAGTAGCAAAGCTAAGGGTAGGACGAATTATCAAAAATTACGCATTGCCCTGCTTTCGTGTCGAGAAGCAGAGTAGCAGATGACTTTCCCGAGGTCACAGACGTAACTCAAAAAAACTCATTCCTTTTGAATTAATTTCGAATAGTTCTTATCTTTGAACCACTAACATCCAAGTATCAACGATGCGCGAGACCTTACAAACAATCTGGTAAGCTTGAGTGGACCGACTGAGATCTAAAATACTATGGTTAGGAACAGCTTGACTTATCTCAACAAAATTTCTTTCAGGCTTATTCACTTTCCTATTAGAAATTTTTTCTTTCTTAATGACTTCGCTCTTCACTTACTTCATATCCAACTATTGATAGCCGGCCTAGTTTCAAAGGATACCCAGGGCGCTAAGCATGAATAGGAGACAGTGAAAAACAGCAATCAGTATAAGAACGAAAACAAATAGTAGAAAGGAGGTACTCAAGGGTTAGGTAAGTTCTTGGCTTATCCGGCTCACACTTGCCTGTGCTAGCTGCCGCTACCATTTTGCAATCAATTCAAAGGCGAACTCTTTCACGGTATTGGATAGAGGAGGGGCAAATAGTAATCATTGGAATCACGGGAACGCACGACTCTCGGTGGATTAGTTCCTCGAGGGAAAGCTAGGAAAGATAGCAGTTAAGGAATATCAGATCGGGTTGTGAAAGGGAACAGTGACGAAACAGTAGGTTAACCCTCATTTCTTTGGAATGTATTCTTCTCCAGCCAAACTAAGTTCGAAATCGGATCAGACTTCTATCCGTTCCTGATACCCAGCCAGGGCTGAACTACTAAACAAACTGGATGGCGGGGTGAACTAAGTCAGTCCGAGCTTCCTATAAGTAATGTTTGCTGATCGGCTGATTCTTTCTCTCGGCTTACGCAAGCAAGGTCTGGTCTGTCTGTTTGGGCAGTTTGATACGGCTCTTTACCAGATCTAGTCCTTTGGGAGCATTATCTATTCCATTCCAAATAAGTATTTTGAATAAATCGACGAACGGAGCCTACTTCTAATTATAGGCTAGGCAGTGACCCGGCTCTGCTATTTGAAAACATCATGGTTAGTGGGAAAGGGGTAGTCCCAGACTATGAAATTCGATCTAGCGAGCCATACCTGGTGAATTACACCTCTCCGCGGACCATGAAATTCGATTCCCCGATGTGGTAACTGTCTGGGTCGACCCAGCTCCGTCACGCTCTAAGCACACCCGGTAGAGTGAGAATAAATAGCTTGTTGCGTCCAGCCCTTTTCTAAAAGAGTAGAAGGAGGTTAAGAAAGCGATCCAGGTAAACCGATCTTTATCCCTCTAATAGAAGACTGATCTTGCTCCGGTGTCGATGAAGATCTTACTTCTATGGTGATCAATTAGGTGCAACAGTGATTGTAGCAAATGCTATTCGTCATGGTCACTGGGCTCCATAGAATTTGACCTGTCTGATCAGGATGGGAAAGATGCTATGCTTGGTAAAGAAATACTTGCTAAAGAGGCCAAGGAGCAGAGCCTTCGTTTTTTCGAATTTGTCTGAAGCAGCGGAAGCTATAATTTATAATGCACCTAGGAATTGATAATCGAATTACCGGATCAAAGGAATCTATTCACCTAGTGAGAAGAGGCGCGTGCTCACGGAGTTGCTTGTTGGGAAATCCATGAGTAGTCGTTTTTAATATAGGGGAATCCTCAAATCAACCTGTTTCCGGATGGGAATATTAGAGGCTATTACGACTCAATACTTCTCAGTCCACGGTAAAGGCGATATGATTAGGATTGAGGACACTGGAACCTAAACTACTCAGTTGACACTCCTACCAATTGACTCTGTTATACTCACTTGAGAAACCCGTACTACTTAATAAACGGAACTCTCAGAGAGACATTAACCACATGGGTCACAATCCCTTGTTTAGGCTGACCCTCTTAGAGAATCAGGAAAGAATGATACATTCCAACTGATCTGAAAAAAGAGAGAGACAAGTAAAGTACTAAACGAGAAAAAAAGCATTTATCGAGAAAAGGTCCCATAGTCATGATTGGGTCGACCAGGCCAGATCATGACTCATCATATTTATATATATAGACTCCTCATATTTATATATATAATAGAAAGATGAAAGGTTTCTTTTTGTTCGGTCAGTCTGTTTCCTCTCGATTCACCTAAAACTTCTTTTGCCACTGACGTGATACAATGAGCCATCTCATTCTACATTGAGTTAGCATCCTCACCTAACTTCCACTCCGTCTCATTAATTATTTTATCTTTAAACATAACTTGCTTATCCCCTTTCCAATTCCACCACCTAATCCTAGGCTCCCTTGCTCCTTCTCTTCCATCTCTTAATACTAAGATAGAGTACTCAAAATCTATGTTGTCTCTCCAGGTATCACCCTTACAATCCTAGAAATACTTCTGATCTACTCGTCGCGTTAGGAAGAAGTCAATCTGACTAACATTAGAACCACTCCTAAAAGTTCTCAAGTGCGAGTCTCTATTCCGTGTTGGCAAGTATCAAATCATACGCCATAGCAAAAAGATACTTTTCCGCGTTATCTCAAGAAAAAGGACGAAGAATTATAGAATTGTCGTGTATGTTACTTTTTGGGTGTGGCCATTTTGAATCCCATTTCCTATGGTAGAGACAGTCGTTTTCCTCTTACGAATTTGTTAAAGACCCGTCCCCTTCGGTCAAGATCGATACAATACAGCCGATCCGCTTTCTTCCGTCAGTAGTCGATATATTTATATAATTAGATTAATAGCAGTCCTATATCAGGTATGACAAGGTTGGCAAACTGTTTTCCTAAATTCGAATTTAGTTCACAGCCCTTCTTCATTAAAGTGGGCCGCAGTGGAAACGGCGAACAATTGCTGTAATATATAGTATAGATACCGGAGAAACATGCTGCTCTCCTCTTCTATTCAATTTTCTGTTTCTACATATCTTTCGAGAAGGGGGAGGTCATTAGAGGCTCCTCTGGAGGCCATACAAGAAGGATCCGTAATTCATTGCAAGGCATTCTCCAATCCCCATAGGTGATACAGGAGTTGATTGAAAGGTAAGGTAGTGCATGCCCATCCTAGATTTCCTAGTTCCGATCCAGCTTCCTGCTTTCAGCAACCAGAACTGAAGCGGGGCCCATTGAAGAACACTGTACCTTAGCCCGAGCAGCTGCTTTGTCCAATTCTTCCTAATCTGGGTAGGCCCAATCTTCCTTAGCCGGATTTCTCCTATCTATCTGATCCGAGGGATATTCTTTTCTCTAACCCTAGAAACCCTGCTTGAAGTATGTCCTTCGTCTTTCGACTCAGCCTCGCTAGTAATCCGTTCTCTGTAAAATGTAATGAAAGTGGGTTCGCTTCTTTGCTTTTCTTTCGATATCTCATCGATCAGAGGGGTTTATCCTAACTGGCTCCCTAACCGATTGAGGGAAGGTTCTCAATTTCCCTCCGAGGGCCTGGTCGATTCAGCGTTGGATCTTGAAATGCAATTCGCGATTGATAAGAAACATGCCCTTCCCCGATACAAGTCTAAATCGTTGTCAAGTACTGGATTGCCATCCTTCCTGGTTGTCCTTACTTACTATATGTGATATCTGGGAATTCCTCCCAAGCTCTATAACTAGAATATTCATTTATGGAGTTGCCTTTGCCAAGAAAGTTTCCTTTCTTCGACCCGTTCGTGATACGATACCCTGCCTGGGCCTCACACTTCCTCGAAACCAACCCACAGAAAACCACTGGCCCTTCACTCCCTACTGTTCTTCCTTTAACCCGCAGTTCCTTCAACAATGAAGGTTGGACTTACTGACTTGCCTCTCTGCTCAACCAACTCACCTGTTCGAGCCTGCTTTCGAAAGTGCATCCTTTTCCTTGGGTTCATCGATAGACTTTCCTACGAGACACGAGCGAATATACGTACGCCAATACCTACGATTCCTAGCCAATGGAATGAAATAGCAATTGTTCGAAGAATCCTCTTCTGGTGGCTGTGGTCAAAGTGAATATGGGCACCCGAATAAGTTGATCAAACTCTTGGCATACAGATTAGAATTCTAGTTGGTATCGGCCTGTCATACTCATCCTCCCCTCGCCCATGAAGTATGATATCCGTTGTAGTGCTTCCAATAGCAAAGCAGCGGATCCGACAACCTTGTCTACTGTAAGGCTGGGGATGTGACTCTATGCGTTCTCCACTCCATTCTATTGATGCTTCTTATTAGCTAGAATTGAAATTGACAGACAGGCCCTCCGAGCACTAAAGCCATGCCTTCATCTTGCACTGGATAAGGGAATCTAGTATTGAGAAAGAATGGTACTTCTTTTTTATGTCCTTTATAGAGGGAGGAATGGATACGAGTAGGAACATCGGGAGATGGAAGCTGAGACAGGCAAGAGAAAACATGACACAAGCTAGAGCTTCCGACCTTTACTATTTACATCAGCTCAACCTTCTTGCCCATTTGCTTTAGCGGTTTGATTGGCGGGTTTTCGCTCTTGTGTAGATGGTTTGCTTGGCGAAATAACTCCTGCCTATATTTGGGTAGATCTTGTAGAGAAAAGGGCGAAGCCTTGTGCCATTGTCATTGCCATTTTCTATATAATAATAGTACTGGGTTGTTACCAGATCTACGCTACGCCCAAGTCGATACGACAAGGATGACGCACCATCGGACAGAGGGAGTCCTTTTCTGGAATTCTGAGACCGGTCTTCACCGACCCGGGCATTGTTCTTCATTCCTACCTTGTCATTCAATTCCCTCCGATCCGTCAATCCATCCAGTAAGCCAGCCATTTGTTTTCTATTGATCAGCCTGCGAGCATCTTCATACGCTAACCGTAAAAAGCCAGTAACTCGTTCCCAAGAAGCAAGTAGAATTTGAGCACGGAGGTCCAATAATGAACTCTTTTTTTCTAGCCAACCGGTCAAGACAGACATTCATTCGTAAATACTACGAGCGATGTTCGGTCCTCAAAAACGAAGAAGGAAGACAGTACTGGGGCAGGCCGCCAGCCAATAACTAACTCATACGAAATTCATGGAGCATAGTAGCGTTTTCCCCTGTGCATCACTCACATCAACTATAAACTCTTTATCTATGTAAATTCTTGATTGAAAGACAAGAAGGATTTCAATTCTAAGTTGCTCTTCCCCGCCTGCCTGCCCTTATGAACAATGAGCAGGTGAGACATAGGAGTGAAGAAAGAAATTCCCCGTGCCGGTTGCCGCTTCTGGTTCAAGGAAAGGGGAAGTGTTCAGTTGAGAAAAGTAGGTTATGATGCCTAAGGAAAATAGGCCGGGCTTGGGCAACGGATTGGTACACAGGGAGGTAGGCAAAGAGGGACCCCCTGAAGGAAGAGGCTAAACAAAGACCAAAATGGGCTACGCTTTGGTTAAGATAAATTTCACACCTCGAATAAGCGGACTAGTACATGGACTATCAGATGATGCTTTTCTCTCTCTTTGAGTCTGACACACACCGAATAGTAAAATGGATTTGAGCAAGGTGGTTGAACGGAGACAGGAACTTAATGACCTTCAACGCTTCCAGTTACCTATGCACCAAGGCACATCTTCACACCGCAGCCTTTACCCACATTGACCTTTTTGGGGACGGTTACTAAACCATTTCATAATCTTCATCATTACCGACTACGATTTGAAAGCTGCTGAAACATACCTCGAGGCAGCCCTCTTTTTGGCTTCTTCTGACTTTGCTCCTCCCTCTAGACTTTTCTGTATTGCCACAAGTTGGATTTCTTGAGAGATACATGGAATTCGGTTGACTCCAAAACCAGGATTGAAATTCATTGACCCTTGGGAGCAGACTGACGGACAATCTTCATATATCGAAGGGACACTGCTTCATAAAAAGAGAAGCACTCACCGCCTGTTCGAGATGGAGATTTTTTAATAGATTGGGAATTTAGGCTCTTTCTTTAAGGCTATTTCTAGTTTTTTTACTTGGTGGAGACATATTTCTCGGGCAATGACCAATCTTCTATATTCCAGAGCGGAAAAAAGCATTAAAAGCAGCTTGAAGATGTTTCAAGAACACCAAGCCAGACTTATTCTTCTACCCCGATGATCTTATGTTAATTTCAGTTTGGTGGAGAAATATCATCTTTACTGCTTACGAGCAAGGAGGATAGATTCTTAATCTCAGCTCCATTGGGGCACTGTGGTTATTCGTTCTTCCAAAGAGTTCCTACGATTTCGGTGTCTACTCCTCATTCACTCGCCTATCAGCAGATGTATGTGTCAATTTTCTATTGTCAGCAAAGTGCAAGACTCATCTATAGGGGGTAAATTAATGGATAAGGGTACGCCTGGTGGAAGCAGCGCCTACACTTCTATGGGTTGTTCCAGCCTTTCTACAACAGGTGCTTGGTTCAAAAGCTTATGAGTTGAGTTCGTCCTCCCTTCTGGCGCATGGAATGGCATGATTGGTAAAGAGTGTTTTTTTTTTTTTAATCTTAGCCCCTACTTTCCAAGCCTTCCTTCGGTAAGACTTCGTTGAGCGGAAGTTTAGTGCTTCGGTTTGACTTGACCCTCCATTCCTGCTCAAAAAGTACAAAACAGAGGGAAAGTGACATTTGTCTCGGACAAAATAACTAGAGCTCAATAGATTCAAATGAAAAGCAGGAATAGTATCAAAAAGAGAGAATGTGATATCTACCACACTCTGCTTCTTTTTGTAAGCAATTGTGATTTTAGCATATCCATCAATAGCTCCACATACTGATAATCGAAGTGAAAATAAAGCAGTGGGACATCACCATAAGATGTCAAAGGTTCTTTAAAAAATAGCGAAACCTCTTTCTTTAAAGATTAAAGATTCTTTCAACGAAGACTCACTTAGAGATTCATTATTCTCAGACCCATTTGCTAACTCTCTCACTTCTGATCAGGTCACACATAGTACGAAGCATAACCATGAATAAGGGCAAAGATAAATAGGATGTCAAGCTTTCCTTTCTCAACAGAAGACCATGATAAAAAGAACTATACTTACAAATATACTTTTGATATGCAAGGGGAGCAGAACAAGCCCATATGGCGTGGTGACGAGTGAGGTGCAACTCTTGAAATAGATGCAGCAGATTAACTTGTGCCTTGGTAAGAATAATTAGTGGACAAACTTACAACGAGAGAGGGGGGACCGAGCCAACGAGGAAGAGCACAGTTCTTATGCTCAAATCCATTATTGTACAGACACCGGGACAGGATACCCGATAGGCATAGGCAAAGTAGAAGAGATCAAATAAGACATTGAGAAAAGGATGCAAAAAAGAAAAGAACGAAAAACGTTGCAAGAAAAGGAAAAAAGTACACTACTTCTTAACTCTACTTTGATTGCTGGTATGCCCCTTGCTTGTGTGGTTCCTCCCTAGTAGTTTACTAAACAGAATAAGCAAGCAAACTACTACTTATGAAAGTCAACTACTTGCTCTATATTCGTAACTACTAAATGATAGGAAGGCACTTCGAGAAACTAAAAACTACACTATTTATTAAGAATCTATGCTGTTTATGCAAACAAGCTTTTCTTTCTTTATAGTATATGCTTGATAGGGCTAGGGCTCTATGGTGGGATAGGAAGGATAGGCATGGCTTTATGCTAGAAAGAGCTTAGAGGCATGTAACGCTTTTGTAGTCAAGAGAGAAAGAAAACTTGAGATAGGCATAGATATCCGCATATGCTTTTAATGAAAGGAAGTATTGAGAAAAGAATAGGCGATCCATAAAATCATAAAAAAGTACGATTCCCCTACCGAAAAAACGTATCTTCCAAAAGTCACAAAACCTATTACCACAACCTGGCTTTTTTCAAACCTCATCAGTATAGTGGAGCTCTCTCTCTACGCCCCGGAAACTTGTGCTGTCCGCCATATGTTTAGAAGCCCCCAGAATGTTTGGAAGACCTTGAAGAGAGAGTTTTTTCATTCCTGTAAAGACTATGGGTCTATCTTTCTGCTATAATATAACTTACGTGAATTCGTCGGTCTTCTTTCTCGATACGGTACCTGCTATGTCCTCTATTCCCTCCACTAGGCACAACGCTTGCTATCTAGCTCACAACTAGGGCCCTCACTAAGACTGACTTATAAGGGTAATCTAGTGAGCAAGTCTTATAGTTTGCCAGTTTCCTACCGCTTTGAGATCTAGTGCCTGCTTCCTCAATAGGGGCCTTCCCTGCAGTCTCAGTATTTGCTAGTCCCATTTCTGTAGTTAAAGTAGAGATTTTAGGCTAGCCAGCTTCCTTCGCCAGGTCTACTCTGAAGTTATAGCTTATCGAGGCCGCTGGCGCGTGCGAATAGCTAAAACGACTGACTTGTGCGAGCGCATCCTTCGGCCTTAACTTGGTTCCAAACCAGCAAGAACTAGTCGATTTCCATATCGAGAAAGTGTTTCTGCGTTGAGACAGCTTTGCGCCACCAATGTTTACTTTGTCCTATCGATTTCCATGTAAGCATAATTAGCTGTTCCTTAGGGTCCATCTGCGAGAGAAGGCGCGGAGCGTCGCGAACGAAATTGATAGATTCTCATCATGAAAGCCCATCCAATTGAAAATGAGTAGACTAACCACTCCAAGCAAAGTAGTATCTTACTTCAGACCGGATTTAATTCCTAGTCAAGAAAAGAATATATATAGGCTTGTGAAATGTCAAAGTGCTTACGACCTCAACTATATTTACTACACTCGTGGATCATCACTACTTGCTGCATATTTTATTTAAGGGCTACCGGCTTAAGCCTCAATATTAGGGGCACCTCCTCGCTCGAAAAATCTCATTCCCCCTCAGGGACGCAAGCACCTTCTCGTTATCTCTATCCTCGGCAACTACCTTCTCGTTGAAAGTCTGGTACTCGTCCCTCCCGCCGGGACGAAAGCTATCGCCTAGGAATGAAGTAGCTTATTCGGTTGCTGCGCACCTCTATCAAGCAGAAATGATATTCAAGCATATGAAGCGCTTGGTTCCAGTAACTATTCCTTTGTGGGTATCCGTTGATAAGATCCGCCACCTCTGGATTCGAACCGCTCCGCGCCTGGTAATCCAAAGAAAGTTTCAAGCTTAGCTACTTCAGTAAAATAAGAGAGAGGCCGCAGGCGGAGCAGCTTAAGATCTAATTCTCCATTCTTTCAGCTATAACTATTTGGCCACATGCGTGAGTAGGCCTCTTGCCGGGATGTTCCATTTAGTCGACTAGCTTGACCAGACTCATTCCGCCAGAGCTAGTTCAAAGTCTTTATGCTTTGCTTTGGGTACTTCCTTCGGCCTGACTCACCCTTTCATCTAATCACCGAGTCCAGGAGAATCCTTTAGGTTTGCGAGGAAGGTAGTTTGTTTGCTATCTCGTGGCGAGGAAGGTTCTTGCCTATCAATAGTAAGGAAGATGCGCTCGGGAGTTAATCCCTTCTAAGCCTAAAGGGCGTATTCCTTTCTCACTCAGTTAAGGCTGTGCCTTTGAAAGGTCCAACAGGCTCGACATGAGCAATTGGTTCACAAACTTTCATCTGCCTACGAGGGCGTAGCTTTTGTACTTCCCTGCCTGAAACTCTTAGGTGCCCCTGCTCTAGGATCTGCTCTTTCTTTGAATCCACAGGCTTTTTTACTTTCTGCTGCGCCCTGTCGTACTCAACACCTTATGGTCCCAGCCCACGAGACGACTCACTCTTTCCAGATCTCTCTCCCGACTTGAATTGCCTATTTTCATTTCCTTGTGCCGATGTCCCTCCCGATGCGTTCTGCCCGAAGGAAGAAGTGATCAGTGATTCGAACAGTCAGTTGCTTTTTTGGAGGAATTTCCTGGAAAAACTAAACATCTCTAGCATCACGAGTGGAACGAGAAAGTTCAACGACCCAGTGAACGGAAGGATGATTAGAGCCAGAGACCGAGTGGAACGAGCCAGCTGGTATTTACCCAGGTTGTCCAGAAGTTGCATCTTGCCTATTTGAATTAGCTCCTGGGGGGAGGGTAGGCCGAAGGACTCTATAAGGTGAGACCGAGTGAATAATGGTTGTTTCCCTATAAGGTTAACCCGCAGAATGGCCATCCTATTTTGGAGTTACCAAGAGTTCTTTCGTTGATAGAGTATTCTCAAACGGCGAAGCCTAGTCATAGGGAAAAGAAGATGAGGTGACCATTGCCCTTACTTATCTTGTCACTAGCATGTTTACCTATACAACTGCTTGAAACTAGAGTGATGGGAGAATATCGTTGCAAACGAAAGGTGCGCTATTAAAAGGAGTACCGTCTTCTTTGCCTTAAACCTATGATCACTGAGCAATTACGTTACGTAAAGTTGGTCTTTTTACTATCGGCTTCGCACCAGTGTCACCAAGCAGTTTTTCAAAAGAGTAAGATAAGGGCCGAAGGACAAGCTTTCTGACGAACCTTTTCTACTTGCTGCTTTGGCAACAATCCTCCAGTACATCTTTGTGAAAGCAATTCCTAACCAGGCGCGCAGCGGTGTACAACACTCCTTCGCATCTCACTCGAAACCGTCCTGATGACGATTTCCAACCCGATTGATCGGTATTTCATCAACCCATGATTGATCGGACTCACCTTCCTCTCAACACCAAATAGAGCGGTCATAGTACAAAATAGAGCACGGAATTGGTCATAGTAGTTGCCTTCATGCTTCAGTACCACAGGCGGCGCTACAACCAAGCGAAATGGTACGGAATAGCCCTGGCTAGAGCAGCTAGGACTAGAGCGAGGACAGTGTCTTGGAAGTCGAGAATGGACGAGAATTGATGTATAATAAGTGGAACTACATTCCTATGCCTCATGCTTTCTCTCCGAGCTTTAGCGAGTATCCAACTTTTTCTTTCCACCTATTCCTTTCCCCAACTATCCGAGATCCGAGTTTGGGTTTCCTACCAGTCCTTTCCCTTCGCCAGTCTTAGACAGTTCGCTTACCCGATAGGCTTGGCAATTCCACTACTTTAAGTTGGGATTTATTCATGTCTCTTTCCTTTTGTCCTCGAAACCCTCTCTTCCCCGAAGAGAGTCTTCCTCTACAGGAAACCAGTGCTTTTCTTTCCCTACCCTGGAGCTGTCTTTCGGCAAGCTTTCCTCCCATTCTTTCTTTGTTCCGCTATTCCCAGCTTTCCTCGTTCTCTCCTCGAGAGATCTTTCCTTTCGAGTGAGCTTGTCTCTCTTGTAGTCGACAGGCAGGTCAACCCATCATGAGGTATACTTCTGCATTTCCAGTTGAACTTAAAGCATCGGATGTAGTGTACGATGGGAAGAATTCAAGCCTTTTGGCGAAGAAATGTGGAGACAGCAATCGAATCTAGAAGAGGCAGTACATGAAAAACAACATTGATGTGTTTTGGTGTCTCGTGCAGTCTTCTTGGACAATTGAGTACAATTACGACACATAAATGACTGGTACAAGCAGCTGACACTTTGACTATCTACTATGTAGTAGAGGTGGGTGTATAACTAAGAGTTGAAGTTGTCAGGATTCATTCGAATTCTTCCTTCCTATTGCGAGAATCAAGACCTACTTCATTCTATTCTAATCCTTCCTATTGCTTGTCCGAGTGAAAGCAAACCTCCTTCCTATTGCTTGGATAGCTACACCGAGCAAGATAAATAGAAATAGTATCCATGGGATAACCCTGATCGATAGAAGTCTTTATGAACCCATTCTTTGAACCTACCTATCTGCTTAAGCCGCACCTTCCTTCCTTAACTGCTATCTTGACTTGCTTTATGTTGCTGTTACAGCAGTAGGACTTACCAATAATGGAGAGCAAAGGGAAGTTACATGCGTACTAATAGAGTAGAGCATATGCATGGGTTTAGAAAGAGATAGGCCAGTAGTAGTAATAAGTCTAGGTTTTGTAGATAAAGTAGCCTAAGGGAGTTACAAATCGGCATCTGGCCAGTATAATAGGCGCTTGTGCAAGGAAGGCCCAATTCATCACAGAGCAAGCTTCACCTTCCCCTTCTATCAACTAACTCAATCGCTGGTTCGACATCTGCCTTCCCCTTCTCTACCATCTCTCAACTACTACAAGCAAGCCTTTTGCTATCAATTCTTTTCCACAGCGAAGAAAAGGTACACAGCTTCAGTAATAGCCTATCTTTTCTCTAGCTTAGCTTCAGTAATAGCCTACCTTTACCTACCCTGGAGCTGTCTCAGCCCTACGTTCTTGTCTTCCTGGTCTGCTTTCTCAATACAATATTTTAAGCTTGCTGGGGATTTCCCTTCTTTGGCGCTTAATCGTTCCACACCTTTAAACACTTAATTATTTCCTGACTGACATGCTTTTGATCTCTCTCTCAGCCATGGTGCCACAGCTTCTACCTAATCGTCGACATAATGGGTAGAAGCCTGTGCTTTTATTTGGGAAAGAGAAGAGATTCTGATTCAAACCCAATTCCGGGAGTGAAATGGTCTGCTGTGAAGGAAGCCCTCTGACCCACTCTTCCTTCCCCCCCAAACAAACCCTGAAAGTAGTAGGATGAGGGATTGATGTCTGTCTTTGATTAGCAAAAGCAGAACTCTTATAGGAAGTTGACTGAGCACTCTCATCAAAATGGAACACCTATCTATAGATAGCTGGTTTGCCCTATTTGCTTACTTCTTCTCCTGTGCCAACTCAAACATCTCGAAAAAAAGCACCACTCAACTCGGCCGTTAGGTACGAAGTTGTATGCCACTGATATGGTACCGATAAATTCACTACTTCAGTGCCGTTATCGGGCATAGCAAGCTAAGCATCTATTTCTCGTATATCTATCCACACAAATAAGAGGGTTTTTTCCTCCAGCAACAACAAGGAACCAGAGTAGAGAGTGCCGACCATTGTGGAAGTTCACCACTTGCTTTGGTTTAGAATTTAGGAAGAGAAGGAACGGATTTCTTTGATGGGGAATCATGGTAATGAATTTCTAGGTCTGGCTAATACATACGCCTTGGCAGTGTGCCTTGTACAACTAGCTAAGGTTGGAGACTCACTTATCCGTCTACAGATAAGCTTTGTATCAATCATGCCTAATTCTTAGGTGGTGGATTCTGCCTCAAGTACTACACTATTGCGAAAGCGCAACCTACACCTATTTTCCTTCGATTGAGATAGGACCTTTTAGCACAGTACAATATCGATGTAAGATGACCAATCAAGACTGCTTTTGGGAAGTGAGACCAGGCTAGGCTACCAATGAGATCCCACTCACTGGCTTTGGTTAGTTATAGTCAATCCATACCGCCTTCCTAAGGTTAGATCAAGATGGCTTGGTTTCATTTCTGAATAAAGAGGAGGCGAGGGGAAAGAAAAAAGATCAAGAACGTCACCGACTCGATCAGCTACCTTGCCTATTCAAGCAAACTATCGGAGCTTACCTTAGCCAGACCAGACAGACAATACAGTTCAACCAACTATGTGCTCTGAGCCGTTCCTTTAACCCAGCCTCCTCCCTGGTTTGGATAACCATTCCTAGTGACGGTTTCGGCGAACCAACTAATCCTTGCTTTGCTATTCCCCACGGATCGTACTTCGTTGCTTGGCCATCAAGTGTAGTGACATACTACAGTGTTGAGGCTATCCCTTATAGAGATAAGAATGAATGAATGAAGGAAAGTTGGCTGTGAGAATGATCCCACTTCGTTCGTAGTCCTTGGCATCCCTATCCTCCCTCGAAGGTTCCTGGCAGAATGCTACTTCCTAGGTTGGGGTTAAGCCAAATACTTTCTCCACTAATCCAGTCCAGTCTCCTTCCTTTGCCGACCCTAGTACTTCCTAAGCCGCGTGCAGCACATGGTGGTTCTGCTCCGGCCCCAGACTCTAGTACCTTTTCCAGTGAGAAAGGCAGCTTGCTCCTAGATCTTCTACACTGCTTATCCGAATCAGAGGTGCTGATAGAATCTTTCATTGAAGGATCAGAAGGTAGCCTCGCCAACCTACATACAAGTTATGTACCAGTCCTTTCTTGATTTTCTATAGGTTACGGATCTAGTACGATATGCCGCTACCCTCTATTCCTAACCCCGGTTGAGTTCAGAAAGCACACAACCATTCATCGATAAAGTTATGAACATATAGCTGCAAAATCCCTACTTGGCAATTTCCCTTGAGCCAAAGGAAACTCTAAATTACCTGATTTCCTTCCTAACCCTACCACATTACTACAACTAAGTAAACAGATCAACCTTGCGAGAGGGACTAGCTTAAGCTTACTTACTCAAAAAAGCCCTCACCACAAGACACGAAACAACTCCCCTAACTGGCAAGCAAGACAGTCCTATAGACCAAGGTTTCAATTCGATTTCTGGTGGTTCGACTCGTTCATCCTCCCTAGCCAGAGCTAAGGGATACGGGTGATAGAGACGCACGAGCAGATCGGTGGAAGCCTAAAAAGTGTCAATGTGTCATGAAACCAGATGAAATAGCGGCTGATTCTCCTGCCATCCCGACCTGTTGGCCATACCGTAGTGTGAGCACCATTATTAGAATTGGAGTATCTCTTTCAAGCACGCACATAATGGACAGCGTGGGAATACCTACAATAGGGGACAGCCCATCATAGACCACAGGAATCCATACCCTCGCGGAAAGCTGTGAGGTGAGGATAAATACAAACAATGATAAGGATAGCGCGGGATAACCTTGTGAAGGCACGCAAAGAAAGTAAAGCTTAGTTCGATAATGAATAGAGAGGAAATGGAATTCGAAAGAAGGGGATGAATTGGTTACTTGGCAGCTTGACTTGCTCTCGGCCTTTACTAGGCTAGCTTTTGCTATATGTGATAAGGAAAATAGGAAGAATTGGGAGTGCTTCGCTCTTTAAAGGAGTTTAGCGTGATAGAAAGGTTAGCATTTTTTTTCTGATCGATTCTCTGGGAATAAGGAGTGCGCTGGGTATTTTTTTCTCCGGATGATGGTCATGCTCACCTTTGGTACTTGCCCTCTATGAGCTCCGACACCCAAGAATCTAGGTACTGAGAGACCTCACAGCTAACCTCATTCCTCGCTTCATAAGCACATTGTTTAATTACCCTTGATTGTGTTTTTAGACCTCTGGCATCCAGATCAACGAAAATGCTCATCTTGTGGCTCTATTCTCCTGTTCTCCGTTTGAATACTACCGGGTAAGGTGGCTCGGTGAGAACATAACTAGCCCTCCCGTCAGCAAAGTGAAATTCCCTCCTCCTAATAAGGGATCATAAACTTCATATGAGATTTGATGAATCACATCTTTATTATTTAATTCATACATATATAACTTACTATCATATGCTAGTTTCTCATTTAACAATTGGAATATATACGGGCCATTAGACACATTAGATATAATATCATTTTCTCTAATATACTTACTATTATTAGATAATAACTTTTGATATAAACCCACTACTTTCGACAATAATGTTCTATTTCCAGATTCCAATGATGTACTACATTGAATATCCGCCACTTGGAATACATTAGACAAACCTCTCTTGTAATGGAACTTATCGTACTTAGAATAGAAATCCCACAGACGGAATAAATCGCTTGTCATGATTGTATATTTCATAATTATTTTAAGGTTGCTTTGGGGATTTTCCAGTTTTATAGTTGAAACACCTACCCTACGGCTCCATACTCTTGTGGTAGAGAGCTATTTTATCCCTAGTCTACTTACTACAGTACGGCTAGAGATTCAAGGGAATCAACTTAGTAAGCAGATGCCTACTTTCTATGTCACTTAATCACACATTAGTGATCGCATAGTATTAACAGATCAGTAAGAAAAGAAATAACAGAGAAGTCACATAACCACCTTCCAATGGAACTTATCCCGGGAAGTGAGGGATGAGTACCTCGCTGTTCTACCCAGCACCTTTCCTTTTCGAATCCTATTCTATTACGCTGACCACCTATCTCTTATAATATAAGGCTGACGAGCTATCTCTTTTCAGATCCGATAATACTTCTACGCAGTCCATCAAACTAGGGATTAGGCAGAGAAACACCATCAAACTATCTATGGATACGGGCTCGCACTTTTGAGATTGAGTTACTTCCTTGCCTGCGCTAGTCGTAATCCCTTCTTCTGTACAAGATGGTTAGAGCTAACCCCAGTACTACTCCTTTGGCTGCAGAGTACCACCTCTTCCTCAACTGGATCTGGTATTCTTCCTCGAACCAGTGCTTCCTCGGAGGACGGTTCTACTTACTGTCCCCTCTACTTTAGGTTTGGAGTTCAGCGGAACCTTTTGCCTTTGCATTCAATTTGCCTCCGTGTCTCTTTCCTGCGGGTGCTTGCTCTTTTGCTAAACTTGTTATTTGGCTCTCTTCTTTGTCCCTACTTCCTCTTTACTGCCTAGTTTCAATAACAGTACCCTACCTCCTTTACTTTTCTACGGTGGGTTCGACATCCGTGTGCCCGGTTCTTCCTACCTCGCTGTTCTAACCAGCACCTTTACCTCCTTCCATCAAACTATGGATCCCTTCGATCTATTCTTCCCGTTTCCTCAAACCAGTGCTTCTTAGTACAACAGAACGGTTATTGCTATTCAACCAGCTCGTACTTCGTATCATACCGCCAGCCAAGCCAATTCCTATTTTAGAATTACCAATTCATTCCTATTTTACAATTAGTTGATGCTACATGACATCCTCACTCGGGGCTAGTGCTTTTCTAAGATAAGAACCCCATATCCGCTCTGGCTGCTGTTTTCTTCTTTTCTCATTAAGATCCTCTTCCCCGAGCAACTCGCTATGCTCTATTCCTTAACTGCTTTCTAACCGATTGAAGGAAATTCCTCGCCTATCTTATTCTTTTTCTTGTCTTCTTGTTCTCCTTGTTTTCATTTCATAACTGCTTCCATCTCTGGATCCGAGCTCGCACTTCGGGGATTGAAGAATACATTCCAAAGTGAGGGTTAACCTACTGCGAAATGAGGGCTAGTGTTTCGTCACTCTTCCCCGAGCAACCCGCTATGGTCTATTCCTTAACTGGTATCTTTCCTTGCTCCTTAACTGGTATCTTTCCTTGCTTTTAAATAAACAACTACTTCATTTCAACAAATTCATTGATTTCATACATTTTATTCATTTACAACACCAGGCTTGCTCTACGAGGTTCCCCTCCTAAGCTAAATACTTCCCCTCCTAAGCTAAATACTAGAGTAGAGGGTTTAGTGAATTGAAAGCTTTACTTGCTTCTGGTTCTTAGTGAATTGAAAGCTTTACTTCCTTCTGGTTCTTAGTGAATTGAATGCTTTACTTCCTTCTGGTTGATGAAAGCTACATCCTTAGCTGGTTTGACTTGCTACCATCTTACTTTCTTACTTATAATCTTATAATGGGCTTGCTAGCTTCTTACTTCCTCGCTCACGCTTGGGCCATAATCCGAGTCTTCTTCCTAAACTGCTATCCAACGAGTAATACTTAACCAGCCTCCTTACCCGCTTTCCCCTATCCTTCTTATTCTCAGCAAAGACAATGAGAGTGAAATACTAGTAATAATGAGAGTGAAATACTCGTTTTATCAAAACCCGCTCGCTATGCTCTATTCCCTCTCACAGCACAGGATTACTTCTCTTCAAAATTGTACACTCCTTGAGGCTTGACGGTCTCAGTCATAAGGATATTTGATAAACAAATAGCAAATTTCGCCATGTCCAACATTGACTCAGGCCACGGGTGATCTGTCTCCAATGACTCGTCAATACCAAGTTCTTGTGCTAATAGAGGATTCTGAATGAAAATATTCTTTAGACTCGAAAGCATCTCACTATGATCAAATTGGGAGTACGTGAAATCCGGATCAACGAGACAGCCTTGTTGACAAAACTGTTTATAGTTGTCAATCTTATGAAAAGTCGTTATTCCAGTGTCATCATTTAGAGGATGCATCGCCCACCAAAATTGACATCCCACACCTTCCGTAAATACAATTAATATCCGAACTCGATTTCCAAACCCTTCAGCAAATATATCACAATATGTCCTAGGAAGCTGTAAGAATTGAAAACAGTTTGATATGGTTTCTTTCAATGCATTTGGACTTTCTAAATCAACCAATGGTTGAGCCTTAGGACATTTTGTCTTTGAAAACTGCTCCCAGAGATCAGACCAGCTTGTAGGCGTGGTTTTGCTGCCACTTGATTCACCGGAGACTAATCTTAAGCTCTCATTCTTTGAATTGACAATATTCATGACATACTGGAACCCAAAATCAGCGGGGAGCATTCCCATAGATTTGAGAATTTCGGTACTTTGCTTGATTTTAATTGCTTTGACTGTTCTCGCTAAGGACATTTTTAAAC